CGTCTCGATTAGGTCTTGGATGGCATGTAGGAGGGCATGGCGTGGTATATAAAGGTGGTGTGCTGCGTAGTCATCTACGTTAGTATGATATCATACATTACTTTGGCGTCACTGGGACCGCAATAACTTCTTTCGCACGTTAGTGCTCCTTCGACTAGCGTCTCACCGACTTTGTAGCCTCCCGGCTACAGCAGCTCCTACTTCGTAGCCTTCGACTAGCGTGCTCACCTACTTCGTATTCTGCGCACGTTAGTGCTCCGGGGGTGGTTAGGCGCAAGGGTCCGACGCTAGTCGAAGAGTCGGTCACCTCTTCCCTTGCTCGTTAAAGAATTGCAGTCTCCTTGGCTAAGGATTCAGGACACATACTGACCAACGTTAGCATCTCATGACCAGTCTCTGCTGTAATAGTTCCACTTCTTCCGGTGCTTTTGCTTTCTGGGAGGGAGGAATCGTCTCGCACCACTGGATTGGAGACCATGAACATCGCCGATCTGATGTCGCTTAGTAGTCGTGGTGGAGATGGTAATTGTACGCCGAGTTCCCGGAGTAGACAACAGAACCACCGGAGTTCTGCAGTGGCATTGGCTATTGCCTTGTATTCGGCCTCCGCGCTCGATCGAGATACGGTGGCTTGTTTCTTGGACATCCATGACACGAGATTGGGTCCAATGTAAATACACGATCCTTAGCAGCCGAGCGCATTGAATTCCTCTGCCTCTACTGATCCGGCAAGAATAGCGGATGCGGCGCCAGTCATTGGCGAACAACAACCACAGCACTCGATGACTACAAGATCGAGGAGACGAAGGCTACAAAGTAGGCGAGACGCCAGTCGAAGAAGGTGAGCACGCTACTAACGTGCGAGGAGTGGTATTGTTAACCCAAGGTATGCGTTATGTACTGATTTGATCCCAATCGCTCCTACCTCTTTTTCTGCTGCAAATCAGGATCCGAAGTGGCGTGGAGCAATGGCCGTGGAATATAATGCACTAATACAGAATGATACATGGGAGTTAGTTCCACCATCAACAGAGAGGAATGTCCTTACTTGCAAATGGCTCTTCAAAGTGAAGGAAAATGCAGATGGCTCGATAGAAAGATTCAAGGCGCGTTTAGTGGCAAACGGCATGAATCAGAAAGAAGGCTACAAAGTAGGTGAACGTACTCGTGAAGAAGACCGTGCCGGGAGGTGACCGATGAAAGCCCGCGTGCTCACCAACTCGACTATCGTCCCGCGGTTCTCTCGTCTTGCCGCCTTGACCTAACCACCCCGGCGTCGAAGAAGCACTAACGTGCGAAGAAGAGGACTACGATCTTCAGTCCCGTGGTGAAATCGGTTACTGTGAGGCTTGTGTTATCTCTGGCAGTGAGTCGTGGATGGATACTTCATCAACTTGACATTGGGAACGCATTTTTGAATGGGTACTTAACTGAGGAAGTGTACATGCGGCAGCCACCAGGGTTCAAGGATCTATGCTACCCAAATCATGTATGCAGGCTCAAAAGATCTCTATTCAAGGTAACTACCCTCACGAAATGCGTGTCAACCTCTATGTGTTTCGTTCGTTGTGGAGAGATGGGATTTCGGGCGATTCCTATTGCCGATAGCGAGTCGGTGAAGATCGTTGGCGTGGCGGATTTCACAGCGGATGGCGTAGCGGAAGAAGGGTGGTGGCGTATCCCCAACTCGGTCAGGAGGGATTCCAACCATAGGAGCTCACACATCCCTCTCCTTATCAGTCGAGCGCACTCCGTGACCTCATCGCCCTATATTCCGATTCGGCCGACGATAGTGATATCGAGTGTTGCTTCTTGCTTCGCCACGAGACGGGTGAATCTCCGATGTAGGTTACAGGATCGGCGCGCTAGTTCCCCTGTGTAGACGGCCTCCTGCGGTGTGCTTCCGGCGTAGTCGGCGTCACTGTAGGCACGGATATGAAGATCGCTGTCGGCAGAGAGAAGAACTCCTAATCCAGGTTCTTTCTTCAGGTACTTCAGAACTCTAAATACTCCGTCGAGGTGCCCCTGTGTAGGATTAGCCATGAACTGGCTTAACTGGTCCACGGCAAATGTGATGTCTGGACGGGTTGCGTTTAGATAGATTAGCTTCCCCACGAGCCTCCGGTACCTTGACGGATCTGTCAAGACTTCCCCTGTCGAGGCATGGATTTAAAATTCATGTCAGATATATATGGAAAAGTACATTATATGGAAGTTTGGGCTTTCTTAACGTGGCTCATTTGACGACTCAGTACATGGATGTCACGAGTCTATTGGCATAGGAATCTTTTCTACGTAAGCTGGTTGTGCAAAGTTTGTTCGTGCATACAAGCAGTGTGATTTGGGGATCTTTTGTTTGCTCCGCAAGGTAGCCAGAGCCAGCCAGTTTCTCATTAAAAAGGCATGATCGTCTGCGGAGAACTAGTCATAATTGTGCCTGCCATCCAATTCGTGACGCATGGCACTCTACCATAAATGGAGGGACGACTGTAAGGTGACC